TTCAATGCGTAATCTCAGCATTCAATGTGTATTCCTGAATAATCTCATTTTTCAATTATTCAACTATTTTCTTTTACCAAGTTCAATGTTAGCCAGATTAGTCAACATTTATATGTTTCGATGCAACAACAAGATGTTATTTGTAACAAGTAGTTTTGTTGGTTGGTTAATTGGTCACGTTTTATTCATGAAATGGGTTGGGTTGGTATTAGTCTGGATACGGCAAAATCACTCTATTAGATCTAATGTACTTATTCGATCTAATAAGTACCTTGTGTCAGAAGTGATAAATTCTATGGCTCGAATCTTGAGTATTTTCTTATTTATTACCTGTGTTTACTATTTAGGCAGAATACCGTCATCCATGGTTCTCAAAGAAACCTCAGTAACGGAAGAAAGGGAGGAAAGCAGAGAAGAAACAGATGTAGAAATAGAAAAAACTTCCGAAACGAAGTGGACTAAAGAGGAAGAGGAACAAGAGGGATACACCGAAGAAGATCCTTCTCCTTCCCTTTTTTCGGAAGAAAAGGAGGATCCGGACAAAATCGATGAAGATGAACCGGAAGAAATCCGAGTGAACGGAAAAGAAAAAACAAAGGATGAATTCCACTTTCACTTTAAAGAGACATGCTATCAAAATAGCCCAGTTTATGAAACTTCTTATCTGGATGGAAATCAAGAAACTTCGAAGTTAGAAATACTTAAAAAAAAAGAAAAGAAAGTAGTAAATACAAACTTTTTTGTGACTCTTCTTTTCGACTATAAACGATGGAAACGCCCGTTTCGCTATTTAAAAAACAATAAATTTGAAAATAGTATAATAACTGAAATGTCACAATATTTTTTTTTTTCGTGTCAAGATAATGAAAAAAAAAGAATATCGTTTACTTATCTACCCAGTTTAAAAACGTTTTTTGAAATGCTAGAAAGAAAGATACATTTTTTCAAATCACTAGAATCAGTAGAATCGGTAGAGTCAATCTTTGATCAACTACCAAATTCATGGATTTATAAAACTGAACAAGATAAAAACAAACTAAGAACTGAGTTTCTAAATAGACTAGAAAGGTTAGAAAAAAGATTTCGTTGGCTAGATGTATTAACTAAATTGCGTATTGATCAAAAAGAATATTTAGGAAAAAAAATAGATCCCCTCTTAAATGGTCCCTATCGTGGATTCACAAAAAGAATATTTTTATTACCACTCCTTCGTGAAAGTTCCATAAAAAAACGTCCAGAGGTTCCTTTTATAAATAAAATACATGCTCTTATTCTTTTTAATCATTTTCTAGAATTTGAAGATATAATGAATATATCTGATAATAAAAAAAAAGCATTATCCGTGGGAATAAAGGAAATTATAAAAAAAATACCTCGACGGTCATATAAATTAATTGACGAGTTTGAACGACAAGAAAGAGAACATGAGGCAGTCGTATTAGACGATCCTGGAATGCGGTCAAGAAAATCAAGATTTGGAGTAGTTTTTACTATAAATGAGCCCACTTATACTAATTACGATTACGAACCAGAACAATTTTATTTGATGCATTATTCACAACAACCTGATTTTCGTCGAAATATAATCATGGGTTCTATGCGGGCTCAAAGGCGTAAAATACCTATTTTAAAACTGTCTCAAGCAAATGCGCATTCCCCACTTTTCTTGTATAGACTCGAGAAGTCAATTCTTTCGTATTTTGATATCTTTGCACTGATTAAACTCATTTTCCGAAATTGGATGAAAAAAACTAACCAAGCTGAGCTTTCAGAAAAAAAGGATAAAAATGAGAAGTATAAAAGAGAAGCAACAATAGGGATTGAAATAGCAGCAGAACCTCCCAACGGTATTCTAACTCCTCAAATAACAAGGAGTTGTATATTACTAATACAATCAACTCTTAGGAAATATATTATATTACCCTCATTGATAATAGCTAAAAATATCGGCCGTATCCTATTATTTCAATTTCCTGAATGGTCCGAGGATTTTGAAAATTGGAATAAAGAAACGCATGTTAAATGCACTTATAGTGGTGTTCAACTATCCGAAAAAGACTTGCCAAAAAACTGGTTAAGTGAAGGTATTCAAATAAAAATTTTATTTCCGTTCTATCTGAAACCTTGGCATAGATCGAAACCCGAATTCCCTCAAATGGATCAATTGAAAAAAAAAAACGAAAAAAAATATTGTTTTTTAACTGTGTGGGGGAGGCCAACCAAACAGCCTTTTGGTTCACCCCAAAATCAACCTTCTTTTTTTGTACCCATTTTAAAAGAACTCATAAAAAAATTGATAAAATTTAAAACCAATTGGTTTTTACTTTTATCAATATTAAAAGAAATTAAAAACTGGATTAATAAAAGAGGTCTAGTTCTAACAAGACTAATAAACGGACACGGCCCCTCAAAAAAAAACCGAATTCTTTTATTTGGATTGAGCGAACTAGATAAATGGGATGAAACTAAAAACGAAAAAGATTTCATAAAAAACAATCAGATAATTCGCGAATCGCCGATTCCAACTCGATCTAAAAATTGGACAAAACACTCGGTAGCAGAAAAAAAAATGCAAGATATAACTATTAGAACAAGCACAATCCGAAATCAATTAGAAAAAAGAACCAATGAGAAGAAAAAATATTTCCAAACTCCTGATAATAGGGTTAACAAAAAAAGGCATGCCGTAACAAGATTAGAATTAAAAAAAATAAAAACGATTTATCAAATAGTAAAAAAACGCATTTCTCGATTAATCTTTAAGTCGCAGTATTTTATACAATTCTTTATTGTAAGAATATACATTTATATCTTCCTAGTTATTAATATAATAAGGATCAAAGGACAACTTGTTGTTGATTTTGAATTACAAAAAAACAAAATTGCTAAGTCCAATTACAATAATGAAGCAAACAAAAAAGAAACAAAAATCGAATTTAGAAACTTTAGACAGTCCTCTTTTTATATTAATAATAAAAATTCAAAATTCTTTTTTGACTTATCCTGGTTATCCCAAGCCTATGTAGGGTATAAATTAGCACAAAACCACATTTTTAACTTATACCACTTAAAATTCAGATCCGCCTTTCAATATCATGAAATAGTTCTTTTTATTAACGCTAAACTAAAGGATAATTTTGAGGTACAAAGAATATTTGATTTGGAATTAACAGATAAGAAACTTCTTACTTCAGGAATAACTCAATGGAAAGTCTGGTTACAGAATCGTTATCAATCTAAGATATCTTCTATTAGATGGTCGGGATTGGTATCGAAAAAATGGAAAAAAAACGAGAATCACCAGTCTATAAGACAAAATGAAAAAACGGATTTATCAACAAAAAGGGATTTATATGAAAAAGATCGGTTAATTCGTTATGAAAAGCAAATGACTGATTCTGGATTAAACTCATTATCAAATCACAAAGGAAATTTCCAAAAAAATTATCGAAATGATCTCTTATCGTATAAATCTATTAATTCCGATATTTTTGTTTTACCATCACAAGTAAACAAAAATCAAAAAATATCCTATAATTACAACACAAATAAAAAAACACTTTTTATCTTGGGAGAGAACAATTCTTTAGGGGAAAATTTTATTACAGATATGGATAAATCTTTTTTTTATTACAGAATTCTCCATTTGTGTCTTAGAAAAAGGGTCAATATTGAAGCCTGTATTCAGACCAATCCTCAGAATACTAAGATACGTAATTATCAACTAATTGAACAACTCAAGAAGACCTCTCTTATTGATTTGACAACTCACCAAACTCCGCAAACGAACTCCAGGATTCAAAACTTTTTGAATTGGCTGAGAATGAATGAAGAATTTGCTATTTTGAATGAAGAACTTTGGTTCTTACCAGAATTGATACTCCTTTATAATGTATATAAACTAAAACTATGGATCATACCAATCAAATCACTTCTTCTCAGTTTGAATGAAAAGAAACGTTTGAGTGATAAAACAAATATCGCTCTAAAGCAAAAATGGAATCTTGTACCCGTTCTCTTAAACCAAGAAAACGATGTTTCAGACTGGGATGATTTTTTAGTCTATAGTGTGGAATCAGACATAAAAAAACGTATAAACGAAAACAATACAGAAGAAGACCTCGATTTTTTACTAACAAGTCATTTGCTTGTTCAATTGAGATGGTCTTTTTTTTTCAATTTAACACTAATGAAAAATATCAAAGTATATTGTCTCCTGCTTAGCTTGCGAAATCCAAGAGAAAGTGCGCTATCCGCTATTCAAAGAGGAACAATAAAGCTAGATATAATGCCGAGTCATAAGTATGTTACAGACTGGATGGAAAGGGGAGTATTCTTTATTGAACCTGTTCGTATGTCTAGAAAAAATCCTGGACAATTTCTTATGTATCAAACCATACGGATTTCTTTAGTTCCGAAGAAGAATTATCAAAATAATCCAAGGTATCCAGAAAAAATGAATTTTGCAAAATCCCTTGGACAAGAGCCTAAAATTTTTGGAAATCTAGACAGAAAAAATTATAGTTTGTTTGTTCTTGAAACTATTTTATCGCCGCGACGTCGAAAAGAGTTAAGAACTCTAATTTCGTTCAATTCAAAAAAAACCAAAGGTATAGATCTAAATATGGTATTCGAAAATAGAAAAAATATAAAAATTTATGGTCCAGTTTTGGTTGAAAGCAACCATCTTGATAGATTAAAGTTTTTTCTTTGGCCAACTTGTCAATTAGAGGATTTAGTTTGTATGAAGCGTTATTGGTTTAATACCAATACTGGGAGTTTTTTCAGTCTGTTAAGAATACATATGTATCCAGAATTCTAAATGTATCAAACACATGATAAGATATTTTTCTAGAGACTGAATCAAATACGAGACAGAGTTGGAGTATTAATTATTTTTTTTTTATTTTAATAAAACTCAAAAGTCCATAATGAAAAAAAATATACCAGATTAAAAGGTCCAACATTATTCTTACTGATTCATAAAATTCATATTTTTAAAAAGTTGGAGAAGATTTGCTTTTATGCTAAAAAATTCCGTTTACTCAGTTATTTCCCAAAAACAAGAAAAAAAAGATGAACCTACGGGATCCGTTGAATTTCAAGTAGTGAATTTCACTCAGCAAATCCGAAGACTTACTTCACATTTGGAATTGCACAGAAAAGATTATTTATCTCAGAGAGGCCTAAAGAAAATTCTGGGAAAACGTCAACGCCTGCTGTCTTATTTGTCAAAAAAAAATGGAATACGTTATAAAGAATTAATTGATCGACTGGATATTCGGGAACCGAAAATTCGTTAATTTCAAGAACTTGCATTGATTAATTTTTTGTTTTCGGCAATTCCTATAAAACTGAATCAAAGAACAACCTATGAATGTACCAATTATAAGAAATGAGCTTATGGTAGTAAATATGGGCCCTCACCACCCATCAATGCACGGCGTTCTTCGACTCATCATTACTCTCGATGGTGAAGATGTTGTTGACTGTGAACCAATATTGGGGTATTTACACAGAGGGATGGAAAAAATTGCAGAAAATAGAACAATTATACAATATTTACCTTATGTAACTCGTTGGGATTATTTAGCTACTATGTTCACCGAGGCCATAACCGTAAATGCCCCGGAACAGTTAGGAAATATTCAAGTACCTAAACGGGCCAGTTATATAAGAGTAATTATGTTAGAATTAAGCCGTATAGCTTCTCATTTATTATGGCTTGGCCCTTTTATGGCAGATATTGGTGCGCAAACTCCTTTCTTTTACATTTTCCGAGAACGAGAATTAGTCTATGATCTGTTCGAAGCTGCTACCGGTATGAGATTAATGCATAATTTTTTTCGTATCGGCGGAGTTGCCGCTGATTTACCGTATGGGTGGATAGATAAATGCAGTGATTTCTGTGACTATTTTTTAACCGGAATTGCGGAATATCAAAAACTTATTACACGCAATCCCATTTTTTTAGAACGTGTTGAGGGAGTAGGAATTGTGAGTGGAGAAGATGCATTAAATTGGGGTTTGTCGGGCCCAATGCTGCGAGCTTCCGGAATAGAATGGGATCTTCGTAAAGTTGATCATTATGAGTGTTATGACGAATTTGATTGGGAAGTCCAATGGCAAAAAGAAGGAGATTCATTAGCTCGCTATTTAGTAAGGATCGGTGAAATTGAGGAATCTATCAAAATTATTCAACAAGCTTTGGAAGGAATTCCGGGAGGACCTTATGAAAACTTAGAAATACGATGTTTTGATAAAGTACGTGATTCCCAATGGAATGATTTTGAATATCGCTTCATTAGTAAAAAAACCTCTCCTACTTTTGAATTGTCGAAACAAGAACTTTATGCGAGAGTCGAAGCCCCAAAGGGCGAATTGGGAATTTTTCTACTAGGTGATGGGAAAATCTTTCCTTGGAGATGGAAAATTCGCCCGCCGGGTTTTATCAATTTGCAAATTCTTCCTCAGTTAGTTAAAAGAATGAAATTGGCTGATATTATGACGATACTAGGTAGTATAGATATCATTATGGGAGAAGTTGATCGTTGAAATGATAATTGATACAACAGAAGTACAAGATATCACTGGGTTTTCAAAATGGGAATCCTTAAAAGAAGTGGATGAGATCATATGGATGCTTATCCCGATTTTGACTGTTATAGTGGGAATCACAATAGGTGTACTAGTAATTGTGTGGTTAGAAAGAGAAATAGCGGCGGGGTTACAACAACGTATTGGACCGGAATATGCTGGACCTTTTGGAATTCTCCAAGCTTTAGCAGATGGTACAAAACTCCTTTTCAAAGAAAACCTTCTTCCATCTAGAGGTGATATTTATTTATTCAATATTGGACCAGCGATAGCAGTCATATCAATTCTATTAAGTTATTCAGTAATTCCTTTTGGCTATCATCTTGTTCTAGCCGATCTCAATATTGGTGTTTTTTTATGGATTGCCGTTTCAAGTATTTCGCCGATTGGACTTCTGATGTCAGGATATGGCTCAAATAATAAATATTCTTTTTTAGGTGGTTTACGGGCTGCTGCTCAATCAATTAGTTATGAAATACCATTAACTCTATGCGTGTTATCAATATCTCTACGTGCGAGTCGTTAAACCATTTTCCCTATTTTTATTTTCGTTGGAAAGAAATAGCTTCATGTTTTTGTTCATTAACCCGACTGATGAACCCAATCAGATAGTTCTATGAGTGAAAAAAAAAACAGCTTAGAAATTTGCAGTAAAAAAGTAAGCCTCATTTCCTAGGTATAAGGAGTAAACAGAAGCAAATATAAATATAAACAATTCACAATGTTTAGCCCAAGATCGGTTGATTGATCATCCGGACTTGAAGCGGGTTTAAAACAACAACTAACTTTATGAGTTTTTCACTTTTGTATGGATTACCATAATAGTGAGTTGATAAAAACTGAGTGGGTGGTTAGAAATACAAAGGTACACAAAGGATTAGTAATAGAGATTATGCAAATTATACAAAAAAGCATTTACGCATAAAAGGAACAACCGTTGGGGCTTTACGTTGGTAGAAATGATCCGGTAGTACTTTACCACGATTCCGATCCAGAGTATGTCCCTATCCACTCAAAAAAACTATCAGGAACGAAAGAATCCTTTTTGAAAGGACCCCCTTTTTTTCCTTGAGAAAGAAGAAAAAGAAGAAGAGGAGCGAACAAAAGAATGCAATTACAATACAAAAGAGCGATCTTTTTTAAGATTTAATTATGTAATTTTTTTTCGTAATCGAAAATGCTGGGTTGAAATATTTATATATATTACTAAAAGGAGTATTTTATTGACGGATTAAGTTATTACTCGAAAAATATTGAAATCGAAAAATGAAAGGAAAGGATAAGATTAATTCAGAAATTTTGTCTAGCAGACGGAATTACATTGGACTAATTTGGGGCTTTTGAATATATTTTGACTCTATCTAGCATACAAGTATATCACGTTAAATAATACTAACCTAGCCCTTAAATTTTTTTAGGCTCCTCGAGGAGCCGTATGAGGTGAAAATCTCATGTACGGTTCTGTAATAGCGATAGTAACAGTAATGTTATCCCCGACTATGATTATCTAATAGTTCAAGTACAGTTGATATAGTTGAAGCACAGTCAAAATATGGTTTTTGGGGATGGAATTTGTGGCGTCAACCTATAGGGTTTATCGTTTTTCTAATTTCGTCCCTAGCAGAATGTGAGAGGTTACCCTTCGATTTACCAGAAGCAGAAGAAGAATTAGTAGCAGGTTATCAAACAGAATATTCCGGAATTAAATTTGGTTTATTTTTTGTTGCGTCCTATCTAAATTTATTAGTTTCCTCATTTTTTATAATAGTTCTTTACTTGGGCGGTTGGAATCTCTCTATTCCATATATATTAAGTCCTGAACTTTTTGAAAAAGCAGGCGGTGTCTTTGGAACAATCATTAGTATTTTGATTACATTAGTTAAAACTTATTTGTTTTTGTTCATTCCTATTACAACAAGGTGGACTTTACCTCGGCTCAGAATGGACCAATTATTAAATCTTGGATGGAAATTTCTTTTACCTATTTCTCTCGGTAATTTATTATTAACAACCTCGTTCCAACTCCTTTCACTCTAACCACACGAGTCTATACTTAGACTTATCTTAAACAAGAGAAGGAAACAATCATCAAATTATTCATAACTATTCACGATATGTTCCCTATGGTAACTGGGTTCATCAATTATGGTCAACAAACAATACGAGCTGCAAGGTACATCGGTCAAGGTTTTATGATTACTTTATCCCACGCAAATCGTTTACCTGTAACGATTCAATATCCTTATGAAAAATTGATTCCATCAGAACGTTTCCGCGGTCGAATTCACTTTGAATTTGATAAATGTATTGCTTGTGAAGTATGTGTTCGCGTATGCCCTATCAATTTACCTGTTGTTGATTGGAAACTACAAACTAGGATCCGAAAAAAACAATTGCTTAATTACAGTATTGATTTTGGAATCTGTATATTTTGTGGTAATTGCGTTGAGTATTGCCCCACAAATTGTTTATCAATGACTGAAGAATATGAGCTTTCTACATATGATCGTCACGAATTGAATTATAATCAAATTGCTTTAGGTCGTTTACCATTGGCATTAATTGACGATTACACAATTCGACCTATTTTGAATACGCTCCAAATAAAAAATGGCTAAACCCCGTTTTATTTTTCGAAAAAAAAAATTTAGAATTACGAATGTACTCTTTTGATCTAAACTAAAAGAATTTTTTTTGGACTGCCAAGTTGAACCTCAAAAAATAATGAGATTGGCCAAATTATTGGACCTATATCAATAGCCATCTATTCTTTCAATTTAAAATATCCCGGATAATTTTACTTTTTCCTGGTCTGATCAATAAGGTCATGAAACATTTCTATTTTTTTATTTCTTATTTTATATTATATATAATGGATTTACCGGGACCAATACATGATTTTATGTTAATCTTTCTAGGATCAGGTCTTATATTAGGAGGGCTAGGAGTAGTATTATTTACTAATGCAATTTATTCCGCCTTTTCATTAGGATTAGTTCTTGTTTGTATATCCTTATTCTATATTTTATCAAATTCCCATTTTGTAGCCGCTGCCCAACTTCTTATTTATGTGGGAGCTATAAATGTTTTAATCATATTTGCTGTGATGTTTATTAATGGTTCCGAACATTACAAAGATTTCCAGTTTTGGACTGTTGGAGATGGAGTTACTTCAGTAGTTTGTACAAGTATTTTTGTTTCACTAATTACTACTATTCTAGATACGTCATGGTACGGGATTATTTGGACTACAAGATCAAATCATATCGTAGAACAAGATTTGCTAAGTAATAGTCAACAAATTGGGATTCATTTATCAACAGATTTTTTTCTTCCATTTGAACTTATTTCAATAATTCTTTTAGTTGCTTTGATAGGGGCAATTGCGGTAGCTCGTCAGTAATAAAGCTTTCAAACGTTCATAGATACAAAATCCTTTTAATTCAATCTAGTACCTATTCTTAATATTAACACTATAGGTCTTTGTACTTGTTCCTTGCTTTTTAGATTCGAGTCAATAGAATAAATTGAGTTGTTGTTCATATTGAAATGAATCAAGATTGATAAGGAGTTGGTCAATGATGCTCGAATATGTACTTGTTTTGAGTGCCTATTTATTTTCTATCGGTATCTATGGATTGATTACGAGCCGGAATATGGTTAGAGCCCTTATGTGTCTTGAACTTATCTTAAATGCAGTTAATATAAACTTCGTAACATTTTCTGATTTTTTCGATAGCCGCCAATTAGTAGGGGATATTTTCTCGATTTTTGTCATAGCTATTGCAGCCGCTGAAGCAGCTATTGGATTAGCAATTATTTCATCAATTTATCGTAATAGAAAATCAACTCGCACTAATCAATCAAATTTGTTGAATAAATAATATAATATACATTTTTTTAAATTGAATCTTTTCAAAAAAAAAATTATTATTCAGTAAGTCCAATTAGAATTAGTATGTATGATATTAAATATAGATTCCGATCCCTGTTTACGAAGATGTACTAAATAAAAGTATCTTGACTCTTTCGCATAAGCTGATCCATAAATCGTTTTTGGATCAAAATTTTGGTAAATCATTGATTCATCTGATAGCTAAATACATGATTCAGGTACAAGTTTATTAGATTGAAAATTTATGACGTTCAAAAATTTAGAGATTCAATGTCACATTCAGTAAAAATTTATGATACATGTATAGGATGTACTCAATGTGTTCGAGCCTGCCCCACAGATGTATTAGAAATGATACCGTGGGACGGGTGTAAAGCTAAACAAATAGCATCTGCTCCAAGAACAGAAGACTGTGTTGGTTGTAAACGATGTGAATCCGCCTGTCCAACGGATTTTTTGAGTGTTCGGGTTTATTTATGGCATGAAACAACTCGTAGCATGGGTCTAGCTTATTGATACGTTTTAAAAAAATAGCACTAATCCTTTTTTTTACCGACAAAAACCCGTGCTTAAAATAATATAAAGTTTCCATTTCTTTTTTTAGTACGGGTTTTTTATGGTCTAAGTGTATCTTATCTTTACCATGAACTTTTTTCCTTGGTTAACACTAATTGTAGCTTTTCCGATATCGGCCGGTTCTTTAATTTTCTTTCTCCCTCAAAAAGGAAATAAAATAATAAGGTGGTACACTATATGTATATGTATCTTAGAGCTCCTTCTAATGACCTATGCATTCCGTTATCATTTCCGATTCGACGACCCTTTAATACAACTGGCAGAGGAGTCTAAATGGATACGTTTTTTTTCTTTTTACTGGAGATTAGGAATAGATGGACTTTCGATAGGACCCATTTTATTAACAGGATTTATTACTACTTTAGCTACTTTAGCAGCTTGGCCAGTTACTCGCGATTCACGATTTTTCCATTTCTTGATGTTAGCAATGTATAGTGGCCAAATAGGATCATTTTCTTCCCGAGACCTTTTACTTTTTTTTATCATGTGGGAGTTAGAATTAATCCCTGTTTATTTACTTGTATCATTATGGGGAGGAAAGAAACGTCTATACTCAGCTACCAAGTTTATTTTGTACACTGCGGGAGGTTCTATTTTTCTGTTAATGGGAGTTCTGGGTATTGGTTTATATGGTTCCACGGAACCAACATTAAATTTTGAAATATTAGCTAATAAATCCTATCCTGTGGCATTGGAAATAATATTCTATATTTTATTTCTTATTGCTTTTGCTGTCAAATTACCGATTCTACCCCTACATACCTGGTTACCCGATACCCACGGGGAAGCACATTACAGCACTTGTATGCTGTTAGCTGGAATTTTATTAAAAATGGGAGCATACGGGTTGGTTCGGATCAATATGGAATTATTACCCCGGGCTCATTCAATATTTTCTCCATGGTTAATAATAATAGGTACGCTCCAAATAATCTATGCAGCTTTAACATCTCTTAGCCAACAGAATTTAAAAAAACGAATAGCCTATTCTTCTATATCGCATATGGGTTTCATAATTATAGGAATCGGTTCTATTACGGATACGGGCCTTAACGGAGTTCTTTTACAAATAATTTCTCATGGTTTTATTGGGGCTGGGCTTTTTTTCTTGGCAGGAACGAGTTATGATCGAATACGTCTTGTTTATCTCGATGAAATGGGTGGGATAGCTATCTTAATGCCCAAAATATTCACGATGTTCAGTATATTATCAATGGCTTCACTTGCATTACCGGGCATGAGTGGTTTTGTTGCGGAATTAATAGTCTTTTTTGGACTAATTTCTAGTCAAAAATATCTTTTAATGACAAAAGTACTAATTACTTGTGTAATGGCAATAGGGATGATATTAACTCCTATTTTTTTATTATCGATGTTACGCCAGATGTTCTATGGATACAAGCTATTTAATGTTCCAAATTCGTATTTTTTTGATGCGGGACCACGAGAATTATTTATTTCCATCTCCATCTTTTTACCTATAATAGGTATTGGTATTTACCCGGATTTCGTTTTTTCATTATCAATTGATAAGGTTCAAAGTATTTTATGGAAATATTTTTTTTATAGATAAGTTTTTGTAAAAAAAAATTTATATATATATATATAGATTTTATTGTGCGTGTTATACAATAAAAAAGATGCACTGTTGACTTATATTAACTTAATTCATCAATAGAAACCGAATTAGAACTGGATATATTTAGTTTTTGTGAGAGCCATTTGAATCAAGTATTCTATTGATTCAAACGGCTCTTGACGACTTCAACTAAGATTTCTTAGACTTTTTTATCTACCCCATTTTTTATCTATATCTCTACTCGGTAGATCTTTTTTTATTCAAGTAGATGTTAATTGAAATGAACCATAACTATGTAGCCCTATTCCTAACAGATTGACCCCAAAATAGCATATCCAAATTATAATAAAGCCCATAGAAGCTACAATTGCAGAATTTGCAACTTTTATATTTATATTTGTTCGAGTATGCAAATAAATCGCGAATATAGTCCACGTAATAAAGGCCCAAGTTTCTTTTGGATCCCAATTCCAATATGATCCCCAGGCCTCATTAGCCCAGACTGCTCCGGAAAGAATCCCTATAGTTAAAAAAAGAAACCCTAGACTAATAACACGATAACTCCAATGATCCAATTGTTGAATCAATTGGGATCGATAATAATTTTTAGCAGAATCAAACGAGATACTTTGTAAAACATTCCTTCTTTTATTCATGTATTGGATCTGAACAAAGTAAAATAACTCAGTAAAAAAAAAATGGCTGTTAGCAAAAATTTGGATATCTTTTCTAAATGTAACGACTAGAAGAGATACTGATAATAATGATCCACATAACAGAGCTGCATAACCCAATAACATCATACTTACATGCATCATTAACCACTGAGATTGAAGAGCCGGTACTAATACTGTGGATTGATGCATTTTAGTTAACAGACTCGAAGTGGCAAATGCTTGAGAAAAAATAGCACTCGGTGCAGTTATTACGCATAAATTTTTTTTTTTTAAATAGGGAAACATATGAATAATCGAGAAACTCCACGCAAGGAAAATTAATGATTCACATAAATCACTTAATGGAAAATGTTGTGAATAAATCCAACGAATAAGTAATAATCCTGTTAGACAGAAAAAAATCGCTATTAGACCTCTTTCAGACGAATTTGAGAGTCCTATTATTTCATCGATAACTAAGCTGATCAAATAAATTGTAATTACAATTGAAACAAGGGAAAAAGAAATATGAGTTAATATATGTTCTACAGTAAAAAATATCATATCAATTTTTAAAATAAGGTATCGGGATTGAATTCATTATAGGACTTATTGTATCTCTTTTAGAAGAGAATATGCCGCCACTCGGATTCGAACCGAGATGCTCAAGCACTGCTTCCTAAGAGCAGCGTGTCTACCAATTTCACCATGGCGGCTTACTTAAAATGATAATAAGCTATTATTATTCAAGTGTCGAGATTTAATGAGTTAATTTAATATTCTAAATTGTTGTTAGTAAATGCCCAAATTATTGAACTTAGAGGTTTTTTCCGATCTTTTATGTTCTCCATTGTTGTATTTGTAAATAAAAAGCCCTACGTAGGAAATCATAAAAAAGATTGTGCGAAAGGGGACGATGGGGGAACTCAAAATCCCCACCAGATAGCAGATAGAAGGTTTCAACTCGGTTATTTTGAGTCGGTTTTAGCATTTCCGAGGTGGGGATTTTGAGTTCGCAACAAAATATTGCTTTTAGGATTTTTTATACCATTATAGAATAGGCAAAAAGTTCCATGTATGTTTTACTAGGTATTACATCAGATAATAAAAATTTTCTAGTCATATTCTACACTAAATTTTCATTTTATTTGGCTGATTCCGATTATTTGAATCTTTTCTTATTTAGGTGTCGGTACAAAAAAACTTTTTGAATTACCAGTCGAAAGGGATTTAGCTAATGAAAAGGCTTTTAATGCTGCCCAATATCCTTTCCTTTTCCACAAACTTTTATGAATACGCTTTTTTGCCAGAGAAGTACGTTTTTTTGGAACTGCCATTCAAAATTAAAAAGGTTTTTCAATAATATCGTTGGATGTGAAAGACATCTCTTGCTCAATCAAAACGAATTCTTCTTCATTATCTATCTCACCATAGATGATACCTTACTAACCTCAAACAAAAAAATAATGGGTATCTGAAAAAATTACATAAAATGTTGCTAAGTAGAAAACTGAATAGGTGAAAGGGTGGATTTAAGTTACTAAAATGAAAAAAGTTTACACGTTTTTTAGTCAGTTATACCTGGAATCAAATTCATTGACCAATTTACAAACCCAACCGTTACCTCCTAATAACTAATTTTATTATAAAATTTTCTATTAATATAATAGTTATTTTATTAATTAGCCTAGTTCAAAGAAAAAATATACTCAATTTTTTTTCATTTTTATTTGTTTTTTATTTAAAACAGTTAAAACAGTAAGTATTCCAGTTTCACAAAGAAGTTCCTTATGTTATTTGACCAATTTGTACTTCTTGATTTGAATATTTGAAGTATTGAATATTGAAGAAACAATAAGAATAATTCAGAATAAGAATTTTATAGTTCTTACCTATCTTTTCTTTATTTTTGTTCTTTTACAATTCCAATTAGATAGGATCTGGTGAATTAGAAACCATTAAAAAAAAAAATTTTATGGAACATACATATCAATATCCATGGATCATACCTCTCCTTCCACTTCCAGTTCCTATGGGAATAGGACTAGGGCTTATCTTTTTTCCGACGGCAACAAAAAATCTTCGACGTATGTGGTCTTTTTTTAGTGTTTTCTTGTTAAGTCTAGTTATGGTTGTGTCAGCCGATCTATCTATTCAACTAATAAATAGGAGTTCTATTTATCAATATATATCGTCTTGGACTATCAATAATGAGTTTTCTTTAGAGTTTGGCTATTTGATCGATCCACTTACTTCTATTATGTCAATATTAATCACTACTATTGGAGTTCTAGTTCTTATTTATAGTGACAATTATATGTTTCATGATCAAGGATACTTGAGATTTTTTGCTTATATGAGTTTTTTCAATGCATCTATGCTAGGATTAGTTACCAGTTCAAATTTGATACAAATTTATTTTTTTTGGGAATTAGTTGGAATGTGCTCTTATTTATTAATAGGTTTTTGGTTCACACGACCCCTTGCCGCAAATGCTTGCCAAAAAGCATTTGTGACTAATCGTATTGGGGATTTTGGTTTATTATTAGGAATTTTAGGTCTTTATTGGCTAACAGGTAGTTTCGAATTTCGAGACTTGTTCGAAATATTCAATAACTTAATTTCGACTAATGAGGTCCATTTTTTCTTTGGAACTTTCTGTGTCTTCTTATTATTTTCTGGTGCAGTTGCTAAATCATCGCAATTTCCCCTTCATGTATGGTTGCCCGATGCTATGGAGGGTCCTACTCCGATTTCAGCTCTTATCCATGCTGCTACTATGGTGGCAGCGGGAATTTTTCTTGTAGCTCGGCTTTTTCCCCTTTTCATAGTCATACCTTACATAATGAATTTCATATCTTTTTTAAGTATAATAACACTACTATTAGGAGCTACTTTAGCTCTTGCTCAAAATGATATTAAACGAAGTTTAGCCTATTCTACAATGTCTCAATTGGGCTATATGATGTTAGCTTTAGGTATGGGGTCTTATCGAACGGCTTTGTTTCATTTGATTACTCATGCTTATTCAAAAGCATTATTGTTTTTAGGATCTGGATCTATTATTCATTCAATGGAACCTATTGTTGGATATTCTCCAAATAAAAGTCAAAATATGGTGCTTATGGGTGGTTTAGAAAAATATGTACCAATTACAAAAACTTCTTTTTTTTTAGGTACACTTTCTCTATGTGGTATTCCACCTCTTGCTTGTTTTTGGTCCAAAGACGAAATTATTAATGATAGTTGGGTGTATTCACAGCTTGTTGGAATAGTCGCTTGCTCTACGGCAGGTTTAACTGCATTTTATATGGTTCGAATCTATTTACTAACTTTTGAAGGACATTTAAACATTAACTTTCAAAATTATAGTGGAAAAACAAGTAGTTTGCTCTATTCTATATCTTTATGGGGTAAAGAAAGCCCAAAAACGAAAAAACAACAACTGAGTTTATTAACTTTATTACCAATCAATAATAATGCTGATACTTTTTTTCTGTCGACAAACACATGTCGAATTAATGATAATGTAACCCGACCCTTTATGAATATTACCGATTTTGATAGTACAAAGGCTTTATCTTATCCTTATGAAGTAGACAATACTATGTTATTTCCGCTGCTTCTATTGGTTTTATTTACGCTTTTTGTTGGCTTCATCGGGATTCCCTTCAATCAAGAGGGAAACGATTTAGATATATTATCCAAATGGTTAAATTCATCTATGAATCTTCTACATAAAAGTTTTTCTACTTCTGTGGATTGGTATGAATTTCTTAGAAATGCAACTTTTTCCGTCAGTATCGCCGTTTTTGGAATATTTATCGCATTTATTTTCTATAAACCTGTTTATTCATCTTTTAAAAATTTGAATTTAATTAATTCAGTAAGAAAAATAGTTCCTATTAAACTTTTATTTTTAGGAGAAAAAATAATATATATGATATATAATTGGTCATATAATCGTGGTTACATCGATTATTTTTATAAAGCATCTTTAACCACTAGTATACGAGGATTAGCTCAATTTGTTCATTTTTTTGATAGTCGAATAGTTGATGGAATTACGAATGGAATTGGTGTTCTGAGTTTCTTTATAGGAGAAGCACTGAAATATGTAGGAAATGGACGTATTTCTTCTTATCTTTTCGTATATTTTTTGTATTTACTACTTTCTTTTCTTTTTTTTTAAGTATT